GTTTCATTGCTTCTTGCTTTGTCTGGTTCAATAATACGGCTTATCCTAGTGAGTTTTATGGGCCTACTGGCCCAGAAGCTTCTCAAGCGCAAGCATTTACTTTTTTAGTTCGAGACCAGCGTCTTGGGGCTAACGTGGGATCCGCTCAAGGACCTACTGGTTTAGGTAAGTATCTAATGCGTTCACCAACTGGAGAAATAATTTTTGGGGGAGAGACTATGCGTTTTTGGGATTTGCGCGCTCCTTGGTTAGAACCTCTAAGGGGTCCAAATGGTTTGGACTTGAGTCGGCTGAAAAAGGATATACAACCTTGGCAAGAACGGCGTTCCGCGGAATATATGACTCATGCTCCTTTAGGTTCTTTAAATTCTGTGGGTGGCGTAGCTACCGAGATTAATGCAGTCAATTATGTTTCTCCTAGAAGTTGGTTAGCTACTTCTCATTTTGTTCTAGGATTCTTCCTATTCGTGGGTCATTTGTGGCATGCGGGAAGGGCTCGTGCAGCCGCAGCAGGATTTGAAAAAGGAATTGATCGTGATTTTGAACCTGTTCTTTCAATGACCCCTCTGAATTAAGATAAGAAATACAACGGTTAAAGTCAAAATCAATTTGATTCTATCATACATATTGGGATCAGATCATACTTAAAGAGTATTCCTTTTTCTTTTTTTTTTTTTTCAACTCATTTCATTTATATATAATTTCGTTTTTTTCTGGCTCGGCTAGGGGAGATAGCCGAGCCATTCCCTTTATTTTACATTTTACCGAACCAGGTAACCCCATAAAATACGGAAACAAACAATTCTATTGAATTGAACAAGCAAAAGGAGAGAGAGGGATTCGAACCCTCGATAGTTCTGAACAAAGAACTATGCCGGTTTTCAAGACCGGAGCTATCAACCACTCAGCCATCTCTCCCCGTTGAAAAAAAAAATGCAACTATGGTTTATTGCACAATTTTTTTTTTATATTATGACTTTGACGATTTTGTTGAACACTATCTGCCAAAACTCTTCCAGGAGCATGAAATGATAGAACTTTTTTTTAGTTATTTCTATATTTTTTTCATAATCCCATTTCATCCTCCTACAAAAAACAAAACACCAATATTCTCAATTTCATGATTCTTTTCTGATTCTATCTTGATTACGTCCAATTTCAGTGTTAGACAAAAGTTCTATTTGGATACAATAATTTGTATACAATAATCGTACTGTAGCGGGTATAGTTTAGTGGTAAAAGTGTGATTCGTTTTATTAACTCCTTAATAGTTATAGTTAAGGGGTCCCTAATTTGATTACTATTCCAATCAAAAAAAACTTTATTTCTTTAAAGGAATTAATCCTTTATCCCTCAATGACAAATTTGAGGAAAATTATACATTCTCGTAATTTGTATCCAAGGATCGATTAGAAATCGAAAAATTGGATTATTTAATTACGAAACATAATTTTTTTTTTTTTAATTGGATCAAGACTTCCAATTTAATGAATATAACTAATAGATCCATGGAGGAAGATAAAAAAGTGGATTTCGAATCGTAACTAAATCTTCAATTTTTGGTTTTATAGAGAAGAGAAGAAATTGAAGCAAAAAGCTATTAAAAGATGGCTCTAGTTTACTAGAGCCATACGCCGATCAACATCTTTTTTGTTTTAGTCGTAGCTCGGTGGAAAAAAACTTTTCCTTAGGATTCTATTAAATAGAAATAGAGAACGAAGTAACTAGCAAGATTTTGATAATCCTTTTTCTTTTCTAGAAGGATCATCTAGAAAGCAAGTTGTTTTGAATGTATTCAGACAAAAGCTGACATAGATGTTATGGATGGAGTTTTTTTGTAATCCTGTTCCCATCTTATATGGGAACCTGGAAATTTTTCCATCTTACATAAAGGAGCCGAATGAAATAAAAATTTCACGTTCGGTTTTGAATTAGAGACGTTCAAAATGAAAAATAGATGTCGACTATAACCCCTAGCCTTCCAAGCTAACGATGCGGGTTCGATTCCCGCTACCCGCTATTTTCTATAGCTATATTCTCTAATTAAATAAAATAATTAATTTAATGCATCGGTGAATACGCAATTGCCGAGATTTTATCATCTCACATAAAATTCATTCTTTTTCCCGAACAAAAAAATCGGAATAAAAGGCGTCCATTGTCTAATGGATAGGACAGAGGTCTTCTAAACCTTTGGTATAGGTTCAAATCCTATTGGACGCAAATCATTTCCATATATTTTTTTTTCATATATCTGGTAGTTTAAATGATTTGACTAAGAAACATTTCTTATTTTCAATATTGAAATTGAAAATAAGAAAAGGAATCCTTTTATTTTCCAATTTGTATTTCAATTTTTTTAATTAATATTGATGATTATTTATCATTATATATTTGAAAACGTAAAAAAAAAAAATATTAAATAAATCAAAAATGAAATTAGGTTAAGGGGAATCAATTTCTTTCTACTTGCTCCTGAAGTAGAAAGCATTCCTTCTGT